GGGGACCCAATCTCATTCGTTTTTTTTTTTTTTTTTAAATTAGACTTGTAGCATAACATAGATATTTATTTCGGAAAATAAAATATGCTAGAACATGTGATTTCTGCCAAACATAAAGCAAAAAGCTCTTATGCCTGCAGAAAATGATCTATAGGTAACTGAATTTTAGTCAATTTCAAATAGATAAGGATCGCTGGGTGACTAAAATGTCAAGTGGGTCGATCTATATGTATATCGATATGTATATTGGGATTATACGAGGGGTATGTTATTATTTTAGATCTAAACAAATTTGATGAATTATCCCTAAAAATTCCCATTAAACTAGTACTAGTTCACACCAAACTAGTGCTAGTTAATGAAAGTGCGTTTGGAAACAAAAAAAAAAAAAAAGTAAAGCCAAAACCATTTTGGGTATTCTCTCAATTTCAATAAAATGCAATCGAATGAAGTATGAGTTGTCGATCAGAACATATATGGATAGAACTTATAAGGGGGTCTAGAAAACTAAGTAATTTTTGCTGGGCCCTTATCGTTTTTTTAGGTTCATTAGGATTCTTGTTGGTTGGAATTTCCAGTTTTATTGGTAGGAATTTGATATCTTTTGTCCCGTCTCAGCAAATCATTTTTTTTCCACAGGGGATCGTGATGTCTTTCTACGGGATCGCGGGTCTCTTTATTAGTTCCTATTTGTGGTGCACAATTTCCTGGAATGTAGGTAGTGGTTATGATCGATTTGATAGAAAGGAAGGAATAGTGCGTATTTTTCGTTGGGGATTTCCCGGAAAAAATCGTCGCATATTCCTCCGATTCCTTATAAAAGATATTCAATCCATTCGAATAGAAGTTAAAGAGGGTATTTATGCTCGTCCTGTCCTTTATATGGATATCAGAGGCCGGGGGGCTGTTCCGTTGACTCGTACTGATGAGAATTTGACTCCACGGGAAATTGAACAAAAAGCCGCGGAATTGGCCTATTTCTTGCGCGTACCAATTGAAGTATTTTGATTTTGAGAAAAGGAACTGGGCTGAAGGACGAATGTTTTCTCAGCAGGAGGAAAAAAAACGCAAAAATCATATTTTTTCTATAATCAAGTGATACTTTAGATTGAGATAAACAGATGCAGATAAACGATATCTTGTAAATTCTTTTTTTTTTTTCAATCGGCCTTTTATCCTTTCATTTGTGTTCTTTACTACCCAATAATGGGTTTTCTTAATAATGATAACTGGCCTTTTTCTGTCTTGTTTTGCCGCCTATTTTTTTGACCATTACAATATATTTCTCTCAATTATTCTATTCTTGACTATGACGAATGGTTTAAAATTTTTTGAAATATTGGATATTTTGATAGAATAAGGGGTTCTTTCATCTCAAAATCTTAATAATATTCATCCCTTAAAGTACTTCTTTTGGCCATTCGTCGAAAGGAGACTGTTGTTTAGAATTTGATGAATTGAGATGGTTGACAACACTATTTTTTATTATTTCTTAAGTCGAATTCGAAGTGGAGTCTTAGTCTATTTCTATATTCTTTCTAGATTCAAAATAAAATCACAAATCAAACAGATTCATAGGTTTGATGCCTTGTCTACAACTCATGTTTGAAAGAAAGATTTGATCATATAAAGTCGGACAAATGGAGTGGAAAATTAACAGGCGAAAAATGGCAAAAAAGAAAGCATTCACTCCTCTTTTGTATCTTGCATCTATAGTATTTCTGCCCTGGTGGATTTCTCTCTCATTTACTAAAAGTATGGAGTCTTGGGTTATTAATTGGGCGCATATCGGCCAATCCGAAATTTTTTTGAATGATATTCAAGAAAAAACTATTCTAGAAAAGTTCATAGAATTAGATGAAACCCTATTCTTGGAAGAAATGATCAAGGAATACTCGGAGACATGTTTACAAAGGTTTCTTATAGGAATTCACAAAGAAACGCTCCAATTAATCAAGATATACAACGAGGATAATATCCATATAATTTTACACTTCTCAACAAATATAATCTATTTTGTTATTCTAAGCGGTTATTCTATTTTAGGTAATGAAGAACTTGTTATTCTTAACTCTTGGGCTCAGGAATTCCTATATAACTTAAGTGATACAGTAAAAGCCTTTTTGATTCTTTTATTAACCGATTTATGTATCGGATTTCATTCACCCCACGGCTGGGAACTAATGATTGGTTCTGTGTACAAAGATTTTGGATTTGGTCATAATGATCAAATTATATCTGGTCTTGTTTCCACTTTTCCGGTTATTCTCGATACTATTTTAAAATATTGGATTTTTCGTTATTTAAATCGTGTATCTCCATCACTTGTAGTTATTTATCATTCAATGAATGATTGATAAATGATCCACCAATATTAATCCAATTAGAACGTTTCTTACTTTGTAGTTCTACATAAAAAAAAAATGCTATCCGGGGGTTTTCATACTATTTTTATACTATAGTATTTCAGTAAAATGATTCCAATAAGTAGCAAAATCGT